AATAAAAAAAGACCCGTTTATAATCCTCTTCCAGGTGTATTAATAAATCGTCCAATCCAATTGGTAATAATAACAGAATGCACAGGTCGTGTTAAAAGCAGTTTGTGCACATATATACATATAGTATATTTTTCCGTTATCTTATTTCCTCTATAGAGGACAAAGAAAATTAAGAAGAAACCCACAAATATCAGAAAAACTAAAATTCTTGTTGACCAAAGAAAATAATTCATGTTAAAGACAAAATCCACTTGGACCAGAAAAACCCGTACTTAATATATTTTTATTTTTTAATAGGATAGGTACGGGTTTTTGTCGATAAAAAAAAGAAAATTCAAGTGGGATTTTCTGGAACTATTAATAAGCTAGACCCATACTGCGAGTTGTTTCATGCCATAAATAAACTCGAACACTCAAGAAATCGGTTGGACAGGCGGATTCACATCTCTTACAACCAACACAGTCCTCCGTTCGCGGAGCAGAAGCAATTTGCTTAGCTTTACATCCGTCCCAAGGTATCATTTCTAATACATCTGTAGGGCAGGCTCTGACACATTGAGTACACCCTATACATGTATCATAAATCTTTACTGAATGTGACATTGGATTTATAAATTTTTGAACATCATAAATTTTGATCTAGTAAACTTTTAAATCAATCGTATAGTGATATACCAGATGAATCGATGGTTACCGTAATTTTTCGAATCAATCTATTTCGAGATCGACTCATGAGAAAGAGCCAAGATATTTTGCTTTTTTACAAACATGATCATAAGTTACGTGTCATACATGTTAATTCCTCAATAAATTCGAATTGATTGATACGAGTTGCCTTTTTGTTAGGATAAATTGAAGAGACATGAGACAATAATCAGTCCCAATAGTTACTTCAACGTTTGCAATAGTTATAACAAAAAGGGATAAAATGATACGAAACCACATTTAAGGAGTCTAACCATATTGCGGCTCGTGATCAATCCATAAACGCCGATAAAAAAGTAGGTACTCAAAACAAGTACATATTAAATTAAAGCAGCATTGACCGGCTTCTTATCAAAATTTCGATTCGTTTCAGAATGGAATCGATTCAATTGACTATAATATGACACCCAGAACAAAAGAAGATATTGGTAATAGGTCGAATTAAACATTTTTATTTATTATACACAAAGACTCTTCAAATTGAAGGAATCGGTGTAATAATACAGAAGAGAGTCTGATTTGAATTGCCGGTTCTAAAGATTTATTACTGACAAGCCACAGCAATTGCATCATCTCTTAAAGTTCAAACAACTCAAAAAATGATAGAAGTGAGTTCGAATGGAAGAAAAAATCTGTTAATAAGTAAAACCCAATTTATTGCTTATTACTTATAAAATCTTTCTTTATAACCCGGTTTGATTTTGTAATACAAATAATCCTATACCAGGATGTATCTAGAAAAGTAGTAATTAGTGAAAAAAAAATACTTGTAAAAACGAGCGAAGTAACCCCATCTCCAATATAATTAAGGCTAGACAAAGAAGAACGAATCTCCATGAAAAGGAAGACTAAAATGAATTCTAAACTGAGACTCTTCCGAGATTCCCTAATAGAAAACCCGCTCCCAAAAAGACTATCATGAGCTTCTTTATTTAGCTGGTACAATCATAGGCTTTTCCCGGATTCCTCCTTCCATCCATGAATTAATGAAAAAAGAGAAGCTCATCAAAATGTAAGATTTAATAAATCAAATAATCCAAAATGACTCTTAAAATTAACGAGTTTTTGGCTCCCGAATATTTAACTGACCCATTAATTCTTTATACCGTCCTCTATTTTTTTTTGACAAATAAGCCATCAGTCGTTGACGTTTTCCCAAAATTTTCAGTAGACTTCTCTGAGAGAAATAGTCTTTTTTGTGTAATTCCAAATGTGAAGTAAGTCTCTGTATCTTATCGGTAAAACTGAATACTTGAAATTCAACCGATCCCCTGTTCTCTTCTTTTTTCGAAATAACTGAACTAAATGAATTTTTTACCATAACAAGAATTCTTTTTCTCCTTCCGCTCCTTTTTCTTTATTTTTTTTTTCAAACAAATCTGAATTTGATCAATCATTAATAATGCCAATTAGTTTGTCAGGTTTTCACAATGATCAGAATTCTGCTATGGACCCATAATCCGGTTTTATCAAATAAAACGACTCAATGTAATTTGAATTAAATTTGAATAAAAATAGAAAAGGATGTTACATTATTGTACTCACAAACGAGAATAAATTAGATCTAAAAACGAATCAACAGAATTTTTTTTAGATCTAATTTATTTTATAAAAATGATTATCATGTAGCAAAATGGAATGTAAGACAGTGCATGTGTGCGTTTTTTTTTTATATAATATACCAATAGTAAAGGGAGATAGAAAAAGTGTACTGTTAACGAATTTTTACTTGTGGATATATATGTATCCGTAACATACTGAAACGACTGCCATTATTGGTATCAAAGCAATAGCGGTTTACACAAGTTAAATCTTCGAATCGATAATTGGGCCAAAGAAATAACTCTAATTTAATGAATTTATTTCTATCAAAATGTTCCTTTTCATCCAAAAAGTGACCACAGTTTTTTACGTTGCTCCTATTGCAAACTGTTGTATTTCTATTCACATTAGTTCTATTTCTTGAATTGAAATAAATTAGAATTCTAACTTCTCTACGACGTCTAGGTGATGAAATAGTTTCAGGAACAAATAAATCATAATCATTTTCGTTTTTATTTCGAAGTCTTTTTGGATGTTTTTCAATAAATTTGTTCATTTTTTTAGCAACATGTCTTTTTTCTTGGTATCTTTGATTAGTTTTGGGCTTACTCTTATGAACCAATGAAATACTTATGGTTTTATACATAATAAACTTTCTATCATTTTTTACAAACAGACGAACCGGTTCGATAATCAATATTCCCTTTTTGATCAATTCTGTAAGAGTGAAGTCTTTCTGAGTCAGCATTATATCCAAACTCATTTCTCCTCTTTGAATAGAGGATAGAGCAATTTCTTTTGGATTTATCAGTCTAAGCAGGAGACAATATATCTTGATATTATTGATCATTTTGTGATTCAAAGGATCATTCCATCTCAATTGAAAAATCAAATACCTTTTCAGGAATAAATCAAGTTCTGCTTCTGTATTACTCTTGTATTGCTTTTTTTTTCTACGTTTTTTCATGTTTGATTTCGCATAATCTTCTTCATCAATATTTTTTTGTTGGTTTGAAAGAATGGATTCAAGATTCTCTTGGTTTTGTACATCTGATCCAAGATTCCCTTGGTCGGTCGACTCTTTTTCTTCTTGATTTTGATTTTCTAATTCAAAAGATTTTTTTTCATTCGATGATCTAAAAATCTTTTTTTTTTGTTTTACATTGATGTTTTTATTTTCCCTAACATTTTCATCTTCATTAAAATTGAAAAGAAGTAATTTGATTGGCAGAACCCACGGTTTAATCTTATATTTATTGTAAGGTAGGACAAATTCTGGGAAGAACCAAAGTCCTATATTCGATCTTGTACGATTTAGTATTTCTTCACTCATTCCCATCCAATCAAACAAAAAGCTTTTTTTTGAATCGGATGGGTCAATTTCTTGATGAATTTTGAGATAAAAAAGACCCTTCTTATTCTTATCAATTTTATCAATTATTTGGTAATTATTAGTTTCGCTTTGAATATTTTTATTGTTGTTGGTACTGGCATCAATATCGATCCAGGCCCCAATTTTGGATTTTTTTTTTAGGCAAGGGTCGAGAATGCGACAATCAAAATATTTTCTATTCAAATTTCTCGCCATATCCCTAATACCATCTTGTTCTAAATAATTATTGATAGGACCTAACAGATCGAGTAATTTTCGTTTATGTATGTTGTAATTATGATAAACCCCTTCTTTCTTCCTTTTTACTTGTAATGGCGATCCATAAATATATGAGCCGTTTCTATCTTCGTAATTGATAGATTTATATAATAAAAAATCATACCTGTAGTGTTTTTTAAAATTTTCTTTTTGATTTAACAACGAAATTTTTTCATAATCCATTTGTTTTTTGTAATGAATTAATTGGACTTTCTCATATAAATCCCGTTTGTTTAAATTTTTATTTTGAACGGTACAATGTTGATTGACTCTATTTTTCCATTTTTGTGTTACTAATTGAGACCATCTAATTGGAGATAAATCATATTGATAATGACCCCTTAACAACCAGTTTTTCAATTGCTTCGTTTCAGACTTACAAAGTTTTTTATGTCTTAATTTAGAATCGGAATGAAATATTCCTTGTATTCCAAAATAATCCTTTATTTCATTTTTAAGAAAAAGGGATGTTCTATGATATTGAAGGACATATCTTAACTTATCCAAGTTATTAACTTGGATTTGTGATAATTTATAAAATACATATGTTTGTGACAGGGAGGATAAGTCACAAAAAATATGTGAATTCTTGTTGCTAGTACTAATATTATAAAGTGACTCTTTTAGAGTTGAAATAAAATGAATTGTAGTTTGGTTTGTTTTATTAATTCTTTCGCGATTTGCTTCATTATTGTAAATGTATTTATCAATAATTTTTTTTGTTGATTCAAAAAAAAATGGTGTATTGAGACTGGGAAGATTTATGATATATAAAAGAATATCTCTGCATATCTTTTCACTAAAATATTTTATACAATAATGTAATTTGAGAATTAATCGAGCATTTCTTCTTTTTAATATCTTCCATATATTTTTTGATGATTCCCGTCTTTTTTTAGTATTATAACTTTTTTTGTTAGGACTCATTTTTATATCTGGTGTTAGAAATTCATTTTTCTTGTCTTTTGTAATTATTTCGATTTGATTTGTGATTGTGTTTGTTCTATCAGTCATATCCTGCATTTTCGTTTCTGACAGTGAATACTCTGTCCAATCCATAAATCCATTTTGAATGGATGATTTATGAATAATCCGATTATTGATTATGGAATCTTTTTCTTTTTTAGTTTGACTTGATTCATATATCTCTTTCAACCCAAATAATAAAATGTTATTTATATTTACTTTTGAAAGGTTTTTTATTATTATTTTTAGAAATAAAATATTTTTGATAACCCATTTTTTTGTTTTTTTTAAGATCCTTAGAAAAAATTTTGTTTTTTCTTTTAAAACTCTTAGAACTAGAAAACACTTTTTTTTCCATTTTATAATTTTTTTTTCGATTATTTTAAAAATAGGTTCAAAAAGGGAAGGTCGGTTTCGAGGAGAACCAAAAGGAAGTTCCGCTTCCATTCCCCAAACTGTTAAAAAGCAAAAACTATCTTTTTGTCTTTTCTTTGTCATTGTATCTCTATAAGGGGATCGAAATTTAGATTCGTGCCACGGTTTCAAACAGAAAGGAAATAGGATCTTTATTTGAATACCATCTGTTAACCAGTTTTTCGGAAATTCGGTTTCTGATAATTGAACACCATTATAGGTACATTTAACATGCATCTCTCTATTCCATTCCTTAAAATCCTCGGACCACTCGGGAAATTGAAATAATAACATACGACCGATATTTTTAGCTATTATCAATGAAGGTAATATAATATGTTTTCTAAGAATGGATTGGGTTACTAACATGGAGCCTCGTATTACTTGAGCAAATAAAATGGTATCCCAAGCTTCTGCTATTTCTATCCGTACTTTCTCTTGTCTTTTGTCCTCCTCATTTTTCTCCACTTCTTTTTTTTCTTCCTCGGTATAATTCAAAAATTTTGAATTTTTACGCATCTCGTTTCTAAAAATGAATTTAATCCGTTTAGAAATCTCAAAAGAAAAAAAGGAGAGTTTAGTTATTCTGTCCAAAAAAAGAGGAGAATGTGTATTTGCTTGAAACAGTTCCCAAATAACAGTTTTACGCCTTTGAGTACGCATGGAACCCTTGATTATCTCTCGACGAAAGTCCGATTGTTGCGAATAACGCATCAAAGCTACCTCGTCTACTTGATCAGGATCATTAGTATCTTTGGTATTAGTATCATGAGTATTGCTATTCGGATGTTCATCAGTAAAAATAACTACACGTTTGGCTTTTCTTGATCGAATTCCAGGATCTTCTGCCCCCATATCGTCTTCATTTTCCCCCTCCTGTTGGTCCAACTCGTCGATTAATTTGTATGACCATTGGGGGACTTTTTTACTGATTGTTTGTACTCCCATAGACTTTTTTCTAATTACGTTTTGATCTTTGGGATCAGTTATAACCGAATTAAATAAAAATTTTAACAATTTTGCTCTATCTTCAGAATCTCCCTTTTCTTGTTCTGGAAATAAAGGAAGCCCTTTCAAATTGATCAAATTGAAATTCAATGATGATTCTTTATTAAATTGACCAATAAAAGTCAAAAAATGGCCCATTTTTATTGATAATAATTTTGGATCAAATGTATTATCCTTTTTTTGTTCAAATTCTCGGGAATCGGTGAGAAGAATACCATGAATTTTATTTATCCAAACTGTTTCTATGGAATTTTCTATAAAAATTGCGTTTATGACTGAAGGTGAATATGGTTTTTTGCTTGTTCCACGATAGGATCCGTTCATGAAAGGATCATATATCTTAGACAAGTATTCTTTTTTTTTGGTCTCATTATTACAATTACATAATCGAGTCCTTTTTTTGAGTATATTCATAATAAAAAGGGATTTTTTGTCTAAAGCCTTAATTCGATCTATAAACTCGTCGCTTTGTTTGTTCTTTTTTTGTTCATTGATATAAATCCAATAATTATATAGTTCATTAGAAGAAAATTTTTCTATTGTGGACCAAGATATCTTTCTTTGTATCATTTCCAAAAAAGTTAACAAACTGGATGGATATGTAAAAGATATTTTGAGTTTTCCACAACTTTGACATGTATAAAAAAAATACTGTGACGTTTCATTTCGTACCGCATTTTCAACTCGATCGTTTTTTATATATCGTAATGGACGATTCCATCGTTTATAGTCGAAAAGAAGAGCCACAAAGGGCTGTTCAAACCATACAAAATTTTTATCTTCTTTGTTTTTAAGTATTTCTAACTTTAAATTTTTTGGATTCTCATCTAGATAATAAGTTTCCAAAACCGGGTCATTTTTATAGCATGTCGCTTTAACATGTAATTCGGTTGTTTTTTTACTGTTTCCACTTACTTTCTTCCCATTTACTTTGATTTCTTCCGTTTCATCAATTTTGTCTGGATCCCCTTTTTTGGAAGAAAGGGGGGAAGGGTCTTCTTCCATAGATCTCTCTTGTTCCGCTTTAGTCCCGGAAGTTGTTTCTATTTCTATATCTGTTTCTTCTTCACCTTCCCGTCTTTCGTCCGTTTCGGAAGTTTCTTTCAGTTTCTTAGTAAAAATGGGTGATGGTGTTCTGCCTAAATAGTAGACACAAGTAATAAATAAGAGAATACTAAATATTCGAGCCATAGAATTTCTCAATTCTGATACAA